ATGAATTACTCCTAAAGGTTTACATCAAACTAGTGCTAGTTGATGAGAGTTACCTCGGAAACAAAAAGACGAAAGTCAAATTCATTTGGGGTATTCTCTCAATTTCAAGAAAATGCAACCGGATCAAGTATGAGTTGTCGATCAGAACATATATGGATAGAACTTATAACGGGGTCTCGAAAAATAAGTAATTTCTGCTGGACTGTTATCCTTTTTTTAGGTTCATTAGGATTCTTGTTGGTTGGAACTTACAGTTATCTTGGGAGAAATTGGATATCTTTAGTTCCGTCTCAGCAAATCGTTTTTTTTCCACAAGGGATTGTGATGTCTTTCTATGGGATCGCGGGTCTTTTTATTAGCTCCTATTTGTGGTGCACAATTTCTTGGAATGTAGGTAGTGGTTATGATCGATTCGATCGAAAAGAAGGAATAGTGTGTTTCTTTCGTTGGGGATTTCCCGGAAAAAATCGTCGTATCTTCCTCCGATTCCTTATAAAAGATATTCAGTCCGTCCGAATAGAAGTTAAAGAGGGTATTTATGCTCGTCGTGTCCTTTATATGGATATCAGAGGACAGGGAGCCCTTCCATTGACTCGTACTGATGAGAATTTGACTTCGTGGGAAATTGAACAAAAAGCTGCTGAATTGGCCTATTTCTTGCGTGTACCCATTGAAGTATTTTGATAAATGGGATAAAATTTATCAGCAGGGGAGTCAAACTAAAGAATCCTATAGAAATATAACATATTTATATAATCTATAACATAACTTAACTGAGGTTTCTTCCGAACATTCATTTGAGCTAAAGCAGGCGTATATGGGACACAACTCAATTCAATAATAACAAGAAGTAACAAATTGAAATAATATATTGATCTCATAATCAACCCTTTGTAAATAAATAACGTTTCCCCTTTATATTTTATATATTTTATATTTTAAGTCCAATATATATAAATAAAAAATATAAAAATCCAGACTTGTTGGAATTGAAACTTTAGATTCAGATAGATCATATCCGATAAAAAAAAAATTTTTCAATCGACACGCCTTATTTATCCGTTTTTGTGCTCCTTAATGCCCCAACAATTGGATCCCTTATAACGATTAAGGATAACTAGCCAATTTCTGTCTTGGTTTGCCGCTCATTTTTGATCATCACAATATTCTTCAGAAACGTGCCTCAATTATTCTATTCCTGACTACTCATAGTCAATTTTTTCGAAATATTAGAGATTTTGATAGAATAATAGAAAGGGAGTTCGTTCGTCTAAAAATCTGAATAATATTCATATTCATTACTTAAAGTGGTTCTTTCGGGCATTCATCAAAAGTATCTCCTTTTGACCAATTGAGTTGAGATATCGGGAAACGATATTTTTTTATTATTTATTAATTCGAATTCAAAGTGGATTATTAGTCAATTTCTGTACTCTTTCTAGATGTAAGAACTAAGCCCGAAATCACAAAGAAAAAAAAGAGTGAATAGATTGATAGGCTCGATACCTTGGAATAGAACTCGTGCGTAAGAGAAATATTAGATGGCATAGAGTCGACGAATGAGATGGGTTCATTAACAATGCCCGGAGGAAAAAATGGCAAAAAAGAAAGTATTCACTCCTCTTTTATATTTAGCATCTATAGTATTTTTGCCCTGGTGTATTTCTTTCTTAGTTAATAAAAGTCTGGAATCTTGGGTTACTAATTGGTGGAATCCTGGGCAATCCGAAACTTTTTTGAATGATATTGAAGAAAAGAGTATTCTAGATAAATTCATCGAATTAGAAGAACTTCTCCTCTTGGACGAAATGATCAAGGAATACTCGGAGACACATCTACAAAACCTTCGTATAGGAATCCACACCGAAACAATCCAATTAATCAAGATACACAACGAGGGTCGTATCCATACGATTTTGCACTTATCGACAAATATAATCTGTTTCGTTATTCTAAGTGGTTATGCTATTTTGGGTAATAGAGAACTTGTTATTCTTAACTCTTGGGCTCAGGAATTCCTATATAATTTAAATGACACAACAAAAGCTCTTTCTATTATGTTTTTAATTGAGTTATGTGTCGGATATCATTCGATCCGTGCTTGGGAATTCATAGGTGTCTCTATCGCCAAATATTTTGGATTTGTTCATAATGATTTTCTTATATCTTGTCTTGTTTGTCTTCTTCCAGTCATGATAGATAGCATTTTTAAATATTGGGTTTTCTATTATTTAAATCGTGTATCTCCGTCACTTGTAGTGATTTATCATGGAATAAGTGAACAATAATCTATTGATATTAAATTAATCCAATTATAATGTTTCTTACTTTGTAGTTGTACATAAGCAAAGCATTGAAAATTGTACTTACTTTTTATATTTCTACCCAGTTATCCTATATCTTATTCCAATAAAAATATTCCCGTAAATAGCAGAATCGTGGATAGGAAACTAGATTAGTGACCTACTCAATTTATTGTAGAAATTTTCGGTATCAATGA